AGCTTGCTTGAACATGAATAACTCCCTTTGGTATTCTACGCCCATTTTGACGTGATCCCATAGGTCCATTATGTCTAGTCTTACGAGAACGAATTCTCGGTATAGGTTTTGCCATTTTTTTTTTTAATATCATAAATTTAAGTCAGCAATATGGTATGGATATATCCATTTAATGTCAAAACGGATAGATGCCTTTTTTTATTTGGACGTTGGGTACTTTAGATTTATCGAGTACCCCCTTTTTTTCTCAAAATTATCCTTGTCTTTGTTTATGTCTGGGGTTGGAACAAATTACTATAATTCGTCCTCGCCTACGAATCAGTCGACATTTTTCACAAATTTTGCGGACAGAGGCCCGTATTTTCATATTTGTCGTTTCTTAATTTAATATTGTCTGAATTTCTTTGAAGAAAATAAATTTCTTGAAATAGCGAAAAACCTCTTAATCACTCTCATCATTGCATTGTTTCAGAGTCAATAAATTATAGGATCTCTGGTTGAGGCATAAAGACTGGCCTCAATTTTGACGCTATTTACAGTAAGTTATGTATTATTTATCTAAATATTAATTATGTATAATCTGTTTTGAACGATAATTAAGAATCTTCTTTTCATTATCAAATCACGAGCATACCGTTGGAAAGTAATATTGTATCTCCAAAATCAAAATAATAAATTAAACTGTAATCAACGCGTTTTTGTTCTTTTAATTGTCTATTGGGGTATTTAGTAATGTGGGAGACGTAATCCCACTTCTTCTCTTGTGTCACAAATATGAGAGTTTCTTTTATAATCTAATTGGGATAGCATAAAGCTTACCATATATAACACAAAATTTCTCCTCCGATTCCTTCTATTCGAGCCTCTCTGTCTGTCATTATACCTCGAGAAGTAGAAAGAATTACAATCCCCATTCCGCCTAAAATTCTCGGGATTCCTTGATAGTTAGAATAGATTCGTAGACCGGGCCGACTTATCTGTTTTAAATTGAAAATAATTCTATTTTGTCCCGTCCTATTTTTTCTATGGCGTAGGGTTAAAACTAAAAAACATTTGTTGTTTTCCAGATGTTTCCTCATGTTTTCAATAAAACCTTCTCGTAAAAGGATTTTAATAATGTTTTCGCTGATTTTAGTATATGGTATTCGAACTGTTCTTTTTTTATTCATGTCAGTATTTCGTATATAGGTTAATAGGTTACCAATAGTGTCTTTACTCATAATAAACTAAGATTCCAGTTGTTCCCGAATTTTTATATAATCAACATGCTCTTTTTTAATTATTTGTTAAACATTTATGAATTATTAAAGGCATATACATGAGATACAAACAATCTACTAAATTAATTTAAATCTACTAATTTCATTGAAATACAATAAACTGTATTATGTCCTAATCTTATAATACTTCAGGTGCTAATGAAACAATTTTAGTGAAATTTAACTGTCTTAATTCCCGGGCGATTGCCCCAAAAATTCGAGTTCCCTTTGGATTTCCTTCTTGATCAATAACAACCGCAGCATTGTCATCATATCGTATTATCATACCATTTTTACGTTTGAGTTCTTTACAAGTACGGACAATTACGGCTCTGATCACTTCTGATCTTTCGAGTGGTGTATTTGGTATTGCTTCCTTGATTACAGCAACAACAACGTCCCCAATTTGAGCATATCGTCGATTACTAGTTCCTAGAATTCGAATACACATCAATTTTCGGGCTCCGCTGTTATCCGCAACATTCAAATGGGTTTGAGCTTGAATCATATACTTTTTATCTTTTGGGTTTGAGGTTGAATCATATAATTTTTATCTTTTGTTTCAATGCAAAAGCGACGTAAAAAAAAAAAGAAATATTGTTTATTCAAAAGAAAAAAACATAAAATTGCTTTTTTTTGATCCTATTTCGTTTGGTTCTACACCCCTATCCTGAAATAATGAATTGAGTTCGTATAGGCATTTTTGATGCTGCTATTGAAATAGCTTTTTTGGCTATATTTTCTGGTACTCCGCTCATTTCATAAAGTATTCTACCAGGTTTAATGACAGCTACCCAATATTCAGGGGATCCTTTTCCTGAACCCATACGTGTTTCTGTAGGTCTTACTGTAACTGGTTTGTCGGGAAATATACGTACCCAAATTTTTCCGCCACGGCGTGCGTTTCGGGTCATTCCTCGCCGTCCTGCTTCGATTTGTCTAGATGTGATCCAAGCAGGTTCAAGCGCTTGAAGGGCATATCGGCCAAAGCAAATACGATTACCTTGAAAAGATATTCCTTTCATTCTTCCTCTATGGTGTTTACGAAATCGGGTTCTTTTGGGGTTATAGTTGATGGTTATTTATTATTTCCATCTCTACTACAGAACTGGACATGATAGTTTCATCTCATCCAGCTCCTCGCGAATGAAACAATTATAATTATAAAATAATATACATCTATTTATATTTAATCAATAATATATGGAAACTTTATATTAAATTATACAAGCCTTTGATAATAAATCTATTAGAAATTCACTTTTCCTTTTTTTAGATATTTGATCGACTACAATTACAATTTTAAAATCTTCCAAATTTTCGCGGGCGAATATTTTTTTTATTTAATGTTCAATTTTATAGGATTAGTTCATGACATTACTTTTGTTGTAGGATTAATTAATGACATGCTTTTTCAAAATAAATGAATTGGTTTTTAGTTTGGTCCGCCATCCTACCCAATGAATCAGTAAAATTCGTTTGGAAGAGAATCTTATGCAATCACAGGTTCTGTCGTTCCCATCGCTTCGCTATTAATGGTTAGGTCTAAATTCTAGAATCAATGGAGCCCTTTATTACATTTGTTCTTGAGTCAATCTTCTCAGTCTTTATTGACTCTGGGCTTTTGATTTTGTTTCTTTAGTTATTCTTACATATAATAATTTTAGTTAATTAAAACTCAATCAGTATTAATGCTTTATTACATTTATTAAATTAATTGTTGACCTTACATATTGGAATTCTATATCAGTAATATTTTTTTCTCTTTCTATCAGCTTTCCATTTATCTTTATACTTTAGTTTCACTACAAATAGTTTGTTATTTTTTTTAACATTTCAGTTGCTACAATGATATGACCAATATATCATATCGCTACTGATTCCTTATATCCAGATAATGCGAAAGGATGAGTTGGTTATTAGTGAATACTATGACTTTGGGCTCGGCTTTTTTTTACTCCAATCCTAACAAAACCAACGAGTCGCACACTAAGCATAGCAACTATAAAAAAAATAATTAATGTAACTTTTATCCAACCTTATAGGATTCTTATTTTTTGTTTTAATTTAACATACAAAAAAAAAGAATGAAAGAAACTTTTTTTATTATATATATGCGATTGATCTAAATAGAAATCAAATATATAATATTTTTTACTCGTCTACAAATCTCCAAATCTTTATACCTAATGCCCCATAGATAGTTCTAACTGTATAGGAACAGTAATCAATTTTAGCACGAATAGTTTGTAGAGGCACTCTACCTTCCCTGATCCACTCAACACGGGCAATCTCTTTTCCGTCGATACGCCCCGCAATTTGTATTTGAATGCCTTTTGTGCCTGCCTGTTCAGTTAATTCAATAGCTTTTTTCATTGCTTTGCGAAAAGAAACTCTACTTTTTAATTGTCCCGCAATAAATTCCGCAAGAATAGTAGGGTGCCCATAAGGATTTGAAATTCGTGAAATAGCTATGTTTAATTTTCTGTTCACAGTATTAAGTTCTTTTTGGACATTAATCTGTAATTCGTCGATTTTTTGAGGTTCTATTAATAACTTTGGGAATCCCATATAGATTATGACTTGAATCAAGTCGGTTTTTTTTTGAATCTCTATACATGCAATTCCCTCACCACTTGAAGATATTTTAATATTTTTTTGTACATAATTTTTGATACAATTTCGTATTTTGTGATCTTCTTGTAACTCCTCAGAATATTTTTTTGATTGTACAAACCAAATAGAACGATGACTTTGGGTTGCGCCAAGTCGGAAAACAAGTGGATTTATTTTTTGTCCCATAACCCCCTATTAGTATTACTATACATATCACGGCATCTTAGTATAGTTCTTAGTATAGTACTTTTTATTATATTTTTTTTCATATAGGTTTTTTTGAACATAATATGTTGTTTTTGATCTTTGGTTAATATATTTCTATTATATTTGTGTTAAAGAATCCAAAATTTATTCTTTTGTTTGTAAATCTTTAAGTACAATAGTTATATGGCAAGTGGGTCTTTTTATCGGATAACCCCGTCCCCTGGCTCGGGGTTTTAACTTTTTCATAGTGTTCCCTTCTGTGACTTGAGCTTGACTAATGATTAAACTTGTTTCGTTGAAGCCCATATTGTGGTTTCCATTTGCTGCTGCAGAATAAATTAATTTTAAAATTGGATAACATGCTCGAAACGGCATAAGTTCGAGTATCATAAGCGTTTCTGCATAGGAACGTCCACGAATCTGATTAATTACTCTTCTTGCTTTGTGAGCGGACATAGATATATATTTTCCTATAGCGCGCACTTCTGTATATTGATTGACCCCTTTTTTATTATTTTTGCTATTTTTCATAAGGTTCACTCCTTACTAAACTTTTGTTCTTTTTCATAAGGTTCACTCCTCACTAAACTAATGAACGATATACTTTTATATAAACTAAAAATTAAGGAATTATTAACGGCGCGATTTATTATCATTTTTTGCGTGCCCCCGGAAATTAATAGTGGTTACAAATTCTCCAAATTTATGACCTACCATACGATCTGTTATATAAATAGGCAGATGCTCTTTTCCATTATGAACCGCAACAGTATGCCCTATCATTATCGGTATAATGGTAGATGCCCGGGACCATGTGACTATAATTTCTTTTTCCGCTTTTATGTTAAGCATATTTATTTTTTTTAATAAATGATTGGCGACAAAAGGGCTTTTTTTTAGTGAACGTGCCACAATAAA